CTTAAAAACTTAATTCAAAAATCAATTCTTAATAAATCAATTATATACTTATACTAATATATTACTAATATAGAAAATATATCTATAATCGAATTTTGGAATTATTAATTTGATATTAATTTGAAATTAATAGAATTATTATTTATAGCCATTCCATTAGGTCTAGCTATTATTAATAAATAGAAATGGATTTCTTTTTTATTGAATCTAAAAAAATAAGAAATTTCCATTTTAGTTATCTTTAGTTATGTTATAGTTATTTTAGTTATGTTATTGTTATATAGGGTCTGGCCGTTCGAAAGATAAGAATAAAAACAAATGAACGAAAGGGAAAGGCCCAATTCCGATCATAATGAAACATTCCTTCGGAAAGGTTAAAACTAAGACAAAAAAAAGAATCGACCGTTCGAGTATTCCAAATTGCATGAGAAAAACGATAGAAGGAGAGGCATATAAAATAGATAGATATGTGGTATATATCCATGTATATTGAATTGCGAATACAGAAATGATAGAATTATTTCTGATTGGACCAAATATAGGTATCTGAAATACAAATAGAAAGAAACATTTTTCGGTATAGGAATCGGTATCTAACGAATTCAACAGTTACGGCATAATTCTCATAATTGAAATGAAAAAAAAAAACATCCTAATGAGATTCTAATCTCAAAGAAGAAAAGGGGGGATATGGCGAAATTGGTAGACGCTACGGACTTAATTGGATTGAGCCTTGGTATGGAAACCTACCAAGTGATAACTTTCAAATTCAGAGAAACCCTGGAATTAACAATGGGCAATCCTGAGCCAAATCCTGTTTTACGAAAACCAAAAAGAGTTCAGAAAGAGAAAGGGAGCATAAAAAAAGGATAGGTGCAGAGACTCAACGGAAGCTGTTCTAACAAATGGAGTTGACGACATTTCGTTTCGTTAGTTCGTTAGTAAAGGCATCCTTCCATCGAAACTCCAGGAAAGAAAGGATCAGGGATGAGCATACGTATACGTACTGAAATACTATTTCAATTGATTAGACCAGACCTACCCCAAATCCCTATTTTTGAATATTTATATGACAAATGAAAGATGTGAATCGATTCCAAGTTGAAGAAAGAATCGAATATTCATTGATCAAATCATTCACTCCATCCTAGTCTGATAGATCTTTTGAAGAACTGATTAATCAGACGAGAATAAAGATAGAGTCCCATTCTACATGTCACTACCGACAACAATGAAATTTATAGTAAGAGGAAAATCCGTCGACTTTAGAAATCCTGAGGGTTCAAGTCCCTCTATCCCCAAAAGGCCCGTTTTACTCTCTAAGTATTTATCCTATATCCTCTTTTTTTTTTAGTGGTTCCAAATTCGTTATGTTTCTTATTCATTCTATTCTTTCACAAACACAAACGGATCAGAGTGGAATTGTTCTTTTTCTTATCACAAGTGTTGGAATATTTAATGTAATATATATGATAGACGTCAAATTTGGTTTCTATATGATAAACGTACAAATGAATAGTTTATCTTTGAGCAAGGAATCCTCATTTGACTGATTAACAATACATATCATTACTCCGACTGAAACTTACAAAGTTTGATTTTTGAAGATCCAAGAAATTCCAGGGCTTGGCTTGGATCAAACTTTGTAATTTTTTTTTTCGTCTTTTTTTTTAGTTGACATATACTCAAGTAATCTCTTAAAATGAGGATGATGCATCACGAATGGTCGGGATAGCTCAGCTGGTAGAGCAGAGGACTGAAAATCCTCGTGTCACCAGTTCAAATCTGGTTCCTGGCACATGATTAATTTGTATGAGTATCTATTCCCCAAATTCATTAAAATGAATATGAGTCAACATACATATATTCCTTACTCTTTTTACTTTTACTCTTTCTAGATGAGTAAAGAATATATGTATGTTCTATGTATATAAAGTATGTAAAAAAAAAAAAAGAATTATTCCTTTTTTTGATTTCTGCACTCCAAAAAAGAATGTTAATACTTCTTCAATAATATTTCAATAATAATAATATTCGAAAGGTTAAATTAATTGGTTGAAAGACCCAAAAGTCTAGTCTAGGGAAGTTGAGGGGTAGGACTAGCCAAAATGAATCTCAGATACATTACAAATAGAATCCGACCCCCTCTTTCATTTCTTTGTATTTTATTTCCTATTTTATTCATTTCCTTCGATGTTGATGTGCGCGGTACATAGTTCATGATGCAGAACTTTTTTAGTTCATCCTATTGGCTCGGCTCATCCGAAATAAGTATCTTAAAAATTTGAAAATCTCAATGAAGCCCTACCTAAATTTCTTTTTAATCCCTACATTTTTGATTTAGCCCATCCATAATAATATGAATAAGAATAATATGAATAAGACCTCAATTATTCTGTCTGATTTAACTTCAATTACTTTGTCTGATCTATAAAAGAACGTACAGCTTTTCAAGGAATATCTGGCGTTGTAGAAGTGGTGCGGATTAGTTTCTTATTTT